AAAATAATTCAATTATTATGAATTTATATGATTATATGATTATATGAATAAAGAGATTCAATATGAAATTCATGAAATTTATATTATAGAATAGAAAGACGAATTTCTTCAATTCATCTTGTTGATTCATATTAGTCTTTTATGTGAATAAAATTTTGGAAAAATATATAATCTATATTGATTTAGAATTTAGAAGAAATAGAGAATTCGAAGATAAATGAAAGAAATTACAAATAAAAAAATTATATGGAATCGTGAAAGACGGAAGAATCCTTCGAACCTAGTCATATTCTTATATTGTCTTATATTGTATTGACAATTTAAAAAAACTGCTCATACTATGAGCATAGTATCAATATACTGTTGATCGAGCAAGTATGCCCCCATCGTCTAGTGGTCTAGGACATCTCTCTTTCAAGGAGGCAACGGGGATTCGAATTCCCCTGGGGGTAGGGTACTACGAAAGGAAATGGGTCATTATCAATATAAATAAGCCTATAGTGGATTCTTCCTGGGTCGATGCCCGAGCGGTTAATGGGGGCGGACTGTAAATTCGTTGGCAAAATGCCTACGCTGGTTCAAATCCAGCTCGGCCCAAAAATTCGCCTATCCCACAAATTATGTCTTACTATAAAGATTCTGATTCATATCAGAATCTTTAAGTTACGTATTTAAGTATAAAGCCAAGGAAAAAAGTAAGGCTAAGGCAAAAAAAAAATTGGAATTCAATTTGAAATTTATATAAATTTATGTATGTGATACGCTTGATTTTTTTGGGATTGTAGTTCAATTGGTCAGAGCACCGCCCTGTCAAGGCGGAAGCTGCGGGTTCGAGCCCCGTCAGTCCCGAGAAATCCAATAAAAAAATATATCAATTTCTCTCTCTATTCTCTGGCTCTATTCTCTGGGAAGAAGGGAAAATAGAATACCTTTCCACAAGATTAAAAAAAACTCATAAACATATCATTTAATTTGAATACTTAATTTTGAATAATATCTGTGTTTCGTTACTTATTAATACACGCGTCAAGAACAAGAAATAGGGTATTCAATTGAAATGAAAAATGAGGTCCCTATTCTTATATTAGTATTAGCAGGGTAATTCATAATCTTTTTAAGTTAACTAAAAGGCTATTGGTCTTTACAAGGAAATAAACAATTATAAAATAGTTTCTTTGATGGAATAGTCATGGAATTTTATGGAATTTTTCCATTTTTTTACCGGGACTTATATTGATATTTATCATATCACACTTTTTGAGTTTCCAAGAAAAGAGAAAAAAAACAATATTTTTAATAAAGGGAGTCCCATTAGAAACATAAACAAACGAAATTTTCATTGAAATTCTATTTTTTGGGTTTCATTGTAAACTATGTAAGTTAAGTGTAAAGAAAAGGTGGTTATAACATACTAGATTGCATAATTATACAAGAAAGGCCATAAGATTATAGAAAATAAAGAAAAGAATGATAAAAAAAAATAGGGTCAAAGAGTCAAGGTATTCTTGGATAATTTATTGATTCGATAAGGAATCAATTTTGAATTCGGTATGGATAAAAGATCTTCCTATGTTATACTATTCAATTCTCGACAATGAGTCGATTTCATAGTCCAGATATTGTTATTCATAACATTGACCTGATTCGATATCATCGAGATGTAATTCATCCCATTGAATTTACAGGCAAAAGATTGATAATCTCTATGGGATTAAATCCCGAGTTATTGCGAAGTAAAAAAAAAAAAAATGAAACGATGAGATTATGGAAGTAAACATTCTCGCATTTATTGCTACTGCATTATTTGTTCTAGTTCCAACTGCTTTCTTACTTATAATCTATGTAAAAACGGTTAGTCAAAGTAACTAATTTGACCGAAACTGAACCTCTTTCTTAGTATTAGTATTTAAAAAAGAAAAGGAAAACAATTTGAATTTCACGTTTGAAATGAAAGAAAATGCGCGTACGAGACTAGAAATAGAAAAAGAAGCATTCTATTAGATTAGAGATAGTATGGTAGAAAGAAATGAATCTTTTTACCATACTATCGATTATTCTGATTACTGAATCTTCTTATTACTTAAGAAAATATCTATATATCAAATTTTATTATATCGATCCAAGTTTTATTTCTCGGCTAAAAAACTAAATGAATAGTATTCCTCTTCCTAGAGTCCACTTCTACCCCATACTACAAGTGAAAGAGAAAATGTAAAAACTACCATTAAAGCAGCCCAAGAAAGACTTATTATATCCATGTGAATTATGTCCCCTATCTCTATAAATATTAAGCAATTCTTCTATTATTTTTTTCTATAATTTTCATTAATAATAGTGAAATTTATGGCGCAGAGTCAAAAATGGATTTGTACCCAATCTTTATGAAAAAAATCCAAGAAATCCATTTAATAACTTGTTCTTATAGTAGAATCAGGAAAAATGTAATATAAGAAAAATATGCAGTGGCTTTTTTTTATAATTCTCAAAGTAATTTGAATACAATATGTACAAAAAAAAGACCTATTTTTTGTTTCCCTTCATTAAGTTAGAGGTATAAAAATGAAAAATAAAAAATAGGTTATTCTTTATCACATATCCCTCTTTCATTTCCGGTTGGGTCTAATCCTACTTGGTCTGCGTGAAAAAATTGGAAAATAGACTAGAGTCAAAACTACATTAGTAGTAGAAAGGTTATCTTATTCATATTTGATGAATCCTTTTCATTAACACTAAGAGAATCTTTCCTTGAATTGAATATCAGCAGTACCAGTCTCACGTATTCACATAACTTTAGCTTGAGGGAAAAGAACCTCTCGATCTATATGCTTAGAATCCAGTAAATATCATGAGTCCCCTTCTCTACTTATTTTTTAGTAATCAAAATTTGGCAAGTTATCTCAAAGAAGAAAAGAATACTGGATTTAGAGTTTGTTACCAGGCGACACCCGGATTTGAACTGGGGAAAAAAGGATTTGCAGTCCTCCGCCTTACCACTCGGCCATGTCGCCGCCAAAACAATAAAATAAAAAGAATAGATGACAGTATTTTCCCCGCTTTTGGCTTTTGGTTAGGGCGAGATTGATTGCTCAACTTTCTTTATTGTACTTGCATCTTGAATTTGAATCCCACTACATGGATTCCTTTTCTAAAGAGATCTTCCTTTTTTATTGGATCGACCAACTACTTTTATTGATTTGATAGTCTCTGAAAACCTACAATAGCTAATAATTTATCCTTCTTTTCTTTTACCCTTTCCTTTCAATTAAACACAATTCAAAACAGAATGGGAATTTTCAGGACGATATAATCAAATCAAAAATTATACATAACGAATCAGTATTAATTAAAAAAAAACTTTTTCAATCAACTCTATATCAATTATAACAACAATTATGAATATATGTAAACCCCAAAACATAAATTGTTTTACAGATATCTAATTGAATGTAATATTTTTATATGATGACTATCATGAATTTTTTCATTTTCAATAAAAAATTAGTGTGTTGAATTGAAAATTTTATTTTATAAAGTAGCACATCTTCTTTTTTAATAGAATTCTCAATTCTAATCAAATTCAATTCTAATAAAAAAGGAGATGTCTATATGTTCCTATTTTTAAGAATTTGAACCCATAGCTATAAAATAAATAAACTTTTTAGTAAGCACTTCCATTGAATTTTACGGATTATTCTATTCTACTCAAAAAGTATGTAAAAATATCTTATGGAATTGACAAATAAAAAAAAAATTAAGTACTCCAAAACTCTACCTTTTTGATTATTATGCTTTTATCTTAGCAAAAAGATCTCATTCTGATTAATCTATTTATTTTTTTTTATCCAATCGGATTGAGATATAGAATCTCATAATAATAGTATCGTTGGAAATAGAATTGGAATAACTTTTGTTTTGTGTTTTGATATTCTATACAAAAACTAGATCTAGATAAAGTGAAGTGTCATTTAGAAATTCATTTTTTATTTGTTGCAAATTCAATTCGTGTAAAATTCCAATTTATTTATTCATTTATACGTCTACGTTTATACATATTTTCCAAATTAATTACATATATGGATATATATATCCATGGTGGATGTAGCCAGTCAAATTTTATGTAATTCAGTAAACAGAATATAAATTCCATCATTGATAGAGCTAGATCAACCTACATAATCGATGAAGAATTCTCTAATAATGGATGGACTTTTTTGCTAAATGGGAAATTCAAAATAAAATGCTCAGGGATGGAAATGAAGTAATGTCTACAATACCTGGGTTGAATCAAATCCAATTTGAAGGATTTTGTAAATTCATTGATCAGGGCTTAACAGAAGAGCTTGATAAGTTTCCAAAAATAGAAGATACAGATCAAGAAATTGAATTTCAATTATTTGTGGAAACTTATCAATTGGTAGAACCCTTGATAAAAGAACGAGATGCTGTATATGAATCACTCACATATTCTTCTGAATTATATGTATCCGCAGGATTAATTTGGAAAACCGGTAGAGATATGCAAAAACAAACTATTTTTATCGGAAACATTCCAATAATGAACTCCCTAGGAACTTTTATAGTAAATGGAATTTACAGAATTTTAATTAATCAGATATTGCAAAGCCCTGGTATCTATTATCGATCGGAATTGGACCATAACGGAATTTCAGTCTATACCGGCACCATAATATCCGATTGGGGAGGAAGATTAGAATTAGAGATTGATAGAAAAGCGAGGATATGGGCTCGTGTGAGTAGAAAACAGAAAATATCTATTTTAGTTTTATTATCAGCTATGGGTTTGAATCTCAGAGAAATTCTAGAGAATGTTTGTTACCCGGAGATGTTCTTGTCTTTCCTAAATGATAAGGAGAAAAAAAAAATTCGGTCAAAAGAAAGTGCTATTTTGGAATTTTATCAACAATTTGCTTCTGTAGGTGGAGATCCGGTATTTTCTGAATCCTTATGTAAGGAATTACAAAAGAAATTCTTTCAACAAA